GTTAATGTAGCTTATCAAATTAAAGCAAGGCACTGAAAATGCCTAGAAGAGTCACAAGACTCCATAAACACAAAGGTTTGGTCCTGGCCTTCCTATTGATTATTAACAGAATTACACATGCAAGTCTCTACATCCCGGTGAGAATGCCCTCTAAATCTACTTATTGATTAAAAGGAGCGGGTATCAAGCACACTAAATTAGTAGCTCGTAACGCCTTGCTCGACCACACCCCCACGGGATACAGCAGTGATAAAAATTAAGCCATGAACGAAAGTTTGACTAAGTCATGTTAACACAGAGAGCTGGTAAATTTCGTGCCAGCCACCGCGGTCATACGATTAGCCCGAACCAATAGGCAAACGGCGTAAAACGTGTTAAGGATTATACTATACTAAAGTTAAAACTTAGCAAGGCCGTAAAAAGCTACTGCTAATATAAGACAAACCACGAAAGTGACTTTATTACCTCCAGCAACACGATAGCTGAGACCCAAACTGGGATTAGATACCCCACTATGCTCAGCCCTAAACATAGATAACTCCCACAACAAAATTATCTGCCAGAGAACTATTAGCAATAGCTTAAAACTCAAAGGACTTGGCGGTGCTTTACATCCCTCTAGAGGAGCCTGTTCTATAATCGATAAACCCCGATAAACCTCACCACTTCTAGCTAAATCAGTCTATATACCGCCATCTTCAGCAAACCCTTAAAAGGAAGAAAAGTAAGCACAATAATAGTACATAAAAAAGTTAGGTCAAGGTGTAACCCATGGAGTGGGAAGAAATGGGCTACATTTTCTAATCAAGAACACACTCACGAAAGTTTTTATGAAAACTAAAAACTAAAGGTGGATTTAGTAGTAAATTAAGAATAGAGAGCTTAATTGAATAGGGCCATGAAGCACGCACACACCGCCCGTCACCCTCCTCAAGCAGCACACCCAAACACTACATAATAAAATCACATCCAAAGCAAGAGGAGACAAGTCGTAACAAGGTAAGCATACTGGAAAGTGTGCTTGGGTAAATCAAAGTGTAGCTTAACTAAAGCATCTGGCTTACACCCAGAAGATTTCATACTAATGACCACTTTGAACTAATACTAGCCCAACTTATCACCAACTCAATTATCACAATTACATAAATCAAAACATTTAGTCACGCTATTACAGTATAGGAGATAGAAATTCTACTTGGAGCTATAGAGAAAGTACCGCAAGGGAACGATGAAAGAAATATTCAAAGTAACAAACAGCAAAGATTACCCCTTTTACCTTTTGCATAATGAGCTAGCTAGAATAATTCAGCAAAGAGACCTTAAGCTAAATCCCCCGAAACCAGACGAGCTACCTATGAACAATCCACAGGGATGCACTCATCTATGTCGCAAAATAGTGAGAAGATTTATAGGTAGAGGTGAAAAGCCTAACGAGCCTGGTGATAGCTGGTTGCCCAGAACAGAATCTCAGTTCAACTTTAAATTTACCTAATAAACCTTAAATTATAATGTAAATTTAAAATATAGTCTAAAAAGGTACAGCTTTTTAGAATAAGGATACAACCTTGCTTAGAGAGTAAAATTAAACAAAACCATAGTAGGCCTAAGAGCAGCCACCAATTAAGAAAGCGTTCAAGCTCAACAACACAGTCACCTTAATCCCTATAATCCCACACAACTCCTAACACACTACTGGGCTAATCTATTTAATAATAGAAGCAATAATGCTAGTATGAGTAACAAGAAATACTTCTCCTTGCATAAGCTTATAACAGTCAACGAATACTCGCTGATAGTTAACAACAAGATAAAGATAAACTACTAATAAATATATTTATCAAATCAATTGTTAGTCCAACACAGGTATGCAATAAGGAAAGATTAAAAGAAGTAAAAGGAACTCGGCAAACTCAAACCCCGCCTGTTTACCAAAAACATCACCTCCAGCATTCCTAGTATTGGAGGCACTGCCTGCCCAGTGACACTAGTTTAACGGCCGCGGTATCCTGACCGTGCAAAGGTAGCATAATCATTTGTTCTCTAAATAGGGACTTGTATGAATGGCCACACGAGGGTTTAACTGTCTCTTACTTCCAATCAGTGAAATTGACCTTCCCGTGAAGAGGCGGGAATACACCAATAAGACGAGAAGACCCTATGGAGCTTCAATTAACTAACCCATAATAAACTATCAACTCACCTACTAGGTCTAACATAATTTTATTACTGGGCTAGCAATTTAGGTTGGGGTGACCTCGGAGAATAAAACAACCTCCGAGTGATTTAATCATAGACAAACCAGTCGAAGCGTTCTATCATTCATTGATCCAATAGTTTGATCAACGGAACAAGTTACCCTAGGGATAACAGCGCAATCCTATTTGAGAGTCCATATCAACAATAGGGTTTACGACCTCGATGTTGGATCAGGACATCCCAATGGTGCAGCAGCTATTAAGGGTTCGTTTGTTCAACGATTAAAGTCCTACGTGATCTGAGTTCAGACCGGAGTAATCCAGGTCGGTTTCTATCTATTATAATTACTTCTCCCAGTACGAAAGGACAAGAGAAGTAAGGCCTATTCTACCGGAAAGCCTTCGGACTAATAGATGATATAATCTTAATCTAGCCCGTCCACCTCATCCACAGCCCTAGAAATAGGGTTTGTTAGGGTGGCAGAGCCCAGTAATTGCGTAAAACTTAAACTTTTATTTCCAGAGGTTCAAATCCTCTCCCTAACATCATGTTCATAATTAACATTATTTCACTTATTGTACCAATCCTACTCGCCGTAGCTTTCCTGACACTAGTGGAACGAAAAGTCTTAGGATATATACAACTTCGCAAAGGCCCAAATATTGTAGGACCCTACGGCCTCCTACAACCAATTGCAGACGCCGTAAAACTTTTTACAAAAGAACCACTACGACCCCTAACATCATCCATCACCATATTCGTCGTAGCTCCTATCCTAGCCCTAACACTAGCTCTAACAATATGGATCCCATTACCAATGCCATACCCCCTTATTAATATGAACTTAGGAGTCTTATTTATATTAGCAATGTCAAGCCTAGCCGTTTACTCTATTTTATGATCAGGGTGAGCCTCAAACTCAAAATATGCCCTAATTGGAGCCCTACGGGCCGTAGCCCAAACAATCTCCTACGAAGTCACATTAGCTATTATCCTACTGTCAGTATTACTAATAAATGGCTCCTTTACCTTATCCACTCTAATCATCACACAAGAACACCTATGACTAATCTTCCCCGCATGACCCCTTGCTATAATATGATTTATCTCGACCCTAGCGGAAACCAACCGCGCCCCATTCGACCTGACTGAGGGAGAATCAGAACTAGTTTCGGGGTTCAACGTCGAGTATGCAGCAGGACCATTCGCCCTGTTCTTCCTAGCCGAATACGCCAACATCATCATAATAAATATCCTTACAACTATCCTATTCTTTGGCGCATTTCACACCCCCTACCTACCAGAGCTATACTCCATTAATTTTACCATAAAAACACTTCTATTAACAATTTCCTTCCTATGAGTTCGAGCATCATACCCTCGATTCCGCTACGACCAACTAATACACTTACTATGAAAAAATTTTCTTCCCCTAACACTAGCCCTATGTATATGACACATAGCCCTCCCCATTATAACTGCAAGTATCCCCCCACTAACGTAAGAAATATGTCTGACAAAAGAGTTACTTTGATAGAGTAAATCATAGAGGTTCAAACCCTCTTATTTCTAGAATTAAAGGAATCGAACCTAATCCTAAGAACTCAAAAATCTCCGTGCTACCAAATTTACACCAAATTCTAAAGTAAGGTCAGCTAAATAAGCTATCGGGCCCATACCCCGAAAATGTTGGTTTATCCCCTTCCCGTACTAATCAAACCCCCTATTCTCACCATTATCATATTTACCGTTATCTCAGGAACTATCATAGTACTAATAAGTTCCCACTGGTTAACAATTTGAATCGGATTTGAAATAAACATACTAGCCATCGTCCCAATCCTAATAAAAAAATTCAACCCGCGAGCAGTAGAAGCAGCAACAAAATATTTCCTCACCCAAGCCACCGCATCCATACTTCTCATACTAGGAATTATTGTAAACTTATTACTAACAGGACAATGAACAGTCCTAAACACCCTAAATCCAATCGTATCAAACATAATAACAGTAGCCTTATCGATAAAATTAGGATTATCTCCTTTCCACTTCTGAGTACCCGAAGTAACCCAAGGAATCCCACTGACATCAGGAATAATTTTACTGACTTGACAAAAAATCGCCCCCTTATCTATCCTGTATCAAATATCCTCTTCCATAAACCCACACTTATTAATAACTATAGCATTCATATCTATCTTAATCGGAGGATGAGGAGGCCTTAACCAAACACAATTACGAAAAATCCTAGCCTACTCATCAATCGCACACATGGGATGAATAATCGCTGTAACAACATATAACCCCACCCTAATACTACTCAACCTCACAATTTACATTATAATAACACTAGGAACGTTCATATTATTTATACTTAGCTCATCTACAACCACACTATCACTATCCATTATATGAAACAAACTCCCACTAATCACCTCGCTAATCCTAATCATTATATTATCGCTTGGAGGCTTACCACCACTTTCAGGCTTCGTACCTAAATGAATAATCATCCATGAACTCACAAAAAACAACATGATCCCTGCGGCAATACTCATAACAATCACAGCCCTACTAAATCTATACTTTTACATACGACTGACATACGCAACAGCACTAACTATATTCCCCTCAACAAACAACATAAAAATAAAATGGCAATTTGAAAGCACAAAAAACATAACCCTTTTACCCCCATTAATTGTAATCTCAACTATACTGCTCCCACTCACCCCAATAGTATTAACACTATTATAGAAGTTTAGGTTAAATAGACCAAGGGCCTTCAAAGCCCTAAGTAAGTGATATACACTTAACTCCTGCTCCATCATAAGGACTGCAAGAGTATGTCTCACATCTATTGAACGCAAATCAATCGCTTTAATTAAGCTAAGCCCTTTCTAGATTGGTGGGCTACCATCCCACGAAACTTTAGTTAACAGCTAAATACCCTAGTCAACTGGCTTCAATCTACTTCTCCCGCCGCGAAGGAAAAAAGGCGGGAGAAGCCCCGGCAGGGTTGAAGCTGCTTCTTTGAATTTGCAATTCAACGTGATATTTCACCACAGAGCTTGGCAAAAAGGGGACTTAAACCCCTATTCTTAGATTTACAGTCTAGTGCCCTTATCAGCCATTTTACCTATGTTCATTAATCGATGATTATTCTCTACTAATCACAAAGACATCGGCACCCTTTACCTCTTATTTGGTGCATGAGCCGGGATGGTAGGAACTGCCCTCAGTCTACTGATCCGTGCTGAACTAGGTCAACCTGGCGCTCTGCTAGGAGACGACCAGATTTATAATGTAATCGTTACTGCTCACGCATTTGTGATAATTTTCTTCATAGTGATACCCATCATGCTTGGAGGCTTTGGGAATTGACTTATTCCCCTAATAATTGGTGCACCTGACATAGCATTCCCACGAATAAATAATATAAGCTTCTGGCTTCTTCCACCATCTTTTCTTCTCCTACTGGCCTCCTCTATGGTGGAAGCAGGCGCAGGAACGGGATGAACTGTATACCCTCCCCTGGCAGGAAACCTAGCACACGCCGGAGCATCCGTAGACCTGGCAATCTTTTCCCTACACTTAGCTGGTGTCTCATCTATCCTAGGGTCAATCAACTTTATCACTACTATTATCAACATAAAACCGCCTGCTATGTCACAATACCAAACCCCACTTTTCGTATGGTCAGTTTTAATTACGGCTGTACTTCTTCTTCTATCTCTGCCAGTTTTAGCAGCCGGTATTACCATACTACTTACAGATCGAAACCTAAACACTACTTTCTTCGACCCAGCCGGAGGGGGAGACCCTATCCTGTATCAACATCTGTTTTGATTTTTCGGGCACCCAGAAGTATATATCCTAATTCTCCCAGGGTTTGGTATTATTTCACACGTTGTAACATACTACTCAGGAAAAAAAGAACCATTCGGTTACATGGGAATGGTGTGGGCAATGATATCAATTGGTTTCCTAGGATTTATCGTATGAGCCCACCATATATTTACCGTAGGTTTAGACGTTGACACACGAGCATATTTCACCTCAGCTACTATAATTATTGCTATTCCCACTGGAGTAAAAGTATTCAGCTGACTTGCCACCCTACATGGAGGAAATATCAAATGGTCCCCTGCTATATTATGAGCCTTGGGGTTTATTTTTCTATTTACAGTAGGGGGTCTAACGGGCATTGTACTATCAAACTCATCACTAGACATTGTCCTACACGACACATATTATGTAGTAGCACACTTCCACTATGTCCTTTCAATGGGGGCAGTATTTGCAATTATAGGCGGATTCGTCCACTGATTCCCACTATTCACGGGCTACACCCTAAATGATGTATGAGCAAAAATTCATTTCACGATTATATTTGTAGGAGTAAACACAACATTCTTCCCTCAACATTTCCTAGGTCTATCAGGTATGCCTCGACGCTATTCCGATTACCCAGATGCTTACACTACATGAAACACAGTATCCTCCATAGGATCGTTCATCTCATTAACAGCAGTAATACTAATAATCTTCATAATTTGAGAAGCCTTCGCATCCAAACGAGAAGTATTAACAGTAGAACTAACCTCAACCAATATCGAATGGTTACATGGATGCCCCCCTCCATACCACACATTCGAAGAACCAACCTACGTATTATCAAAATAAGAAAGGAAGGAATCGAACCCCCTAAGACTGGTTTCAAGCCAATATCATAACCACTATGTCTTTCTCGATAGGAGATATTAGTAAAAATTACATGACTTTGTCAAAGTCAAATTATAGGTGAAAGTCCTTTATATCTCTATGGCGTACCCTTTCCAAATAGGCCTCCAAGATGCAGCCTCTCCTATCATAGAAGAACTTCTACACTTTCACGATCATACATTAATAATCGTGTTCTTAATTAGTTCTCTTGTACTATATATTATCTCAGTTATATTAACCACTAAGCTTACACACACTAGTACCATAGATGCTCAAGCAGTTGAAACAATCTGAACTATCCTGCCAGCCATTATTTTAATCATAATCGCTCTCCCCTCACTACGAATCCTCTACATGATGGACGAGATTAACAACCCCTCTTTAACCGTAAAGACTATAGGCCACCAGTGATACTGAAGTTATGAATATACAGACTACGAAGACTTAAATTTCGACTCCTACATAATTCCAACTCAAGAACTTAAACCCGGAGAGCTCCGACTACTAGAAGTAGACAACCGAGTAGTACTCCCAATAGAAATAACAATTCGAATACTGATCTCTTCCGAAGATGTATTACACTCATGAGCCGTGCCATCCTTAGGATTGAAAACCGATGCCATTCCAGGGCGCCTAAACCAAACCACTATTATAGCTATACGACCGGGATTATACTACGGCCAATGCTCTGAAATCTGCGGCTCTAATCACAGCTTCATACCTATTGTCCTTGAGCTAGTACCTCTATCACACTTCGAAAAATGATCTGCCTCAATATTATAAATTCATTGAGAAGCTAAACAGCATTAACCTTTTAAGTTAAAGATTGAGAGCACAAATCTCTCCTCAGTGATATGCCACAACTAGACACTTCAACATGGTTTATCACTATCCTATCAATAATTATAACCCTATTTTTTATATTTCAATTAAAAGTATCAAAATATAGCTTTCCAGAAAACCCTGAACCAAAACTAGTGGCTATATCGAAACCCTCTACACCTTGAGAAAACAAATGAACGAAAATCTATTTTCCTCATTCGCTACCCCTACAATAATAGGACTACCCATCGTTATCCTCATCACCATATTCCCAAGTATCATATTCCCATCACCTAACCGACTGATTAATAATCGACTCGTTTCTGTCCAACAATGATTAGTACAACTAACATCAAAACAGATACTATCTATTCACAACCAAAAAGGACAAACCTGAGCATTAATACTAATATCTCTAATCCTATTTATTGGGTCTACTAACCTTTTAGGCCTCCTACCACACTCATTCACCCCTACCACACAACTGTCCCTAAACCTAGGAATAGCTATCCCCCTATGAGCAGGTACAGTAATCACTGGCTTCCGATATAAAACAAAAGCCTCTTTAGCCCACTTTTTACCACAAGGAACCCCACTTCCTCTAATTCCTATGCTTATTATCATCGAAACTATCAGCTTATTTATTCAACCTATAGCCCTGGCCGTGCGACTAACAGCTAACATCACAGCAGGTCACTTATTAATTCACCTAATTGGAGGAGCCACCCTAGCCTTAATAAGCATCAGTACTATTACAGCGATAATTACATTTACTATTCTTGTCCTGCTAACTATCTTAGAATTTGCAGTAGCTCTTATTCAAGCCTACGTCTTTACCCTTCTAGTGAGCCTATACTTACACGACAACACCTAATGACCCACCAAACGCACTCATATCACATAGTCAACCCAAGCCCATGACCTCTGACAGGAGCTCTCTCCGCCTTACTCACTACATCAGGACTAGTAATATGATTCCACTATAATTCACTATCTCTTCTAACCCTAGGTACTACGGCCAATATACTAACCATATATCAATGGTGACGAGATGTTGTCCGAGAAGGAACATTTCAAGGCCATCACACCCCTACTGTCCAAAAAGGTTTACGATACGGAATAATCCTCTTCATTACATCTGAGCTCTTTTTCTTTGCAGGCTTCTTCTGAGCTTTTTACCACTCAAGCCTAGCCCCAACACCTGAATTAGGAGGATGCTGACCACCTACAGGTATCACACCCCTGAACCCCCTAGAAGTACCATTACTAAACACCTCTGTTCTCCTAGCCTCCGGAGTCTCTATTACTTGAGCCCATCACAGCCTGATAGAAGGAGACCGCAAACATATACTCCAAGCCCTATTTATTACGATCTCCCTAGGCCTGTACTTCACTATATTACAAGCTTCTGAGTATTACGAAGCTCCATTTACTATCTCAGACGGAATCTACGGCTCTACATTTTTTATAGCCACAGGATTCCACGGCCTACATGTCATTATCGGATCCACCTTTCTAATCGTGTGCTTCCTACGACAGTTAAACTACCATTTCACATCTAGTCACCACTTTGGATTTGAAGCGGCTGCCTGATACTGGCACTTTGTAGATGTCGTATGACTATTCTTATATGTATCTATCTATTGATGAGGATCTTATTTCTCTAGTATTAATAAGTACAGTTGACTTCCAATCAACTAGTTCTGGTACAACCCAGAGAGAAATAATAAACATAATATTAACTATACTTATCAATGTATCCCTGGCATCCTTACTTATTATAATCGCATTCTGACTACCTCAATTAAATATTTACACAGAGAAAGCAAGCCCATATGAATGTGGCTTTGATCCTCTGGGGTCAGCACGCCTACCATTCTCCATAAAATTCTTCCTAGTAGCCATTACATTCCTATTATTCGACCTAGAAATTGCACTACTATTACCACTGCCATGAGCCTCACAATCAATTAATCTAAAAACCACACTCACCATAGCACTAGCCCTAATCTCTCTACTAGCCGCAAGCCTGGCCTACGAATGAACTGAAGAGGGCTTAGAATGAAACGAATATGATAATTAGTTTAACAAAAACAAATGATTTCGACTCATTAGATTGTAACTCATATTACAATTATCAAATGTCCGTAGTATATATCAATATTTTTCTAGCCTTTACTCTATCCTTTATAGGGCTACTAATCTACCGTTCCCACCTAATATCCTCTCTTCTCTGTCTAGAAGGAATGATGTTATCCCTCTTCGTCATAATAACAATCACCATTCTGACAAATCATTTTACACTAGCCAGCATAACCCCCATTATCCTCCTCGTATTTGCAGCCTGTGAAGCGGCATTAGGCTTATCCCTATTAGTTATAATTTCCACCACATACGGAACAGACTATGTACAAAACCTAAACCTACTACAATGCTAAAAATCATTATCCCAACCATAATATTAATCCCCTTAACATGATTATCAAAACCTAATATAATTTGAATCAATACGACAGCTTACAGCATACTCATTAGTCTAATCAGCCTGACATACCTAAACCAATTCACAGACAACAACCTAAACTTCTCATTATTATTTTTCGCAGACTCCCTATCAACGCCCTTATTAGTACTCACAACATGACTTCTTCCCCTGATACTCATGGCAAGCCAACACCACCTGTCAAAAGAAACTCTAACTCGCAAAAAACTCTACATCACAATACTAGTGATATTACAACTATTCCTTATTATAACATTTACCGCCACAGAACTAATCATGTTTTACATCTTATTTGAAGCCACACTCATACCAACATTAATTATCATCACACGATGAGGTAACCAAACAGAACGATTAAATGCTGGCCTATACTTCTTATTTTATACTCTAGTGGGCTCCCTCCCCCTTCTGATCGCCCTATTATGACTTCAAAACAACTTAGGCACCCTAAACCTTTTAGTTATCCAATTCTGAGCACAACCTCTACCAAACTCTTGATCCAATACTCTACTATGACTAGCATGCATAATAGCATTCATAGTCAAAATACCTTTATACGGCCTTCACCTATGGCTACCAAAAGCCCATGTAGAAGCCCCTATCGCAGGATCCATAGTCCTTGCCGCCGTACTTCTTAAATTAGGGGGGTATGGAATAATACGAATCACCATACTACTAAACCCACTAACAAGCTACATAGCATACCCATTCATAATACTATCACTATGAGGAATAATCATAACCAGCTCTATCTGTTTACGCCAAACAGATTTAAAATCCTTAATTGCCTACTCCTCTGTAAGCCACATGGCCCTAGTAATTATAGCTGTATTAATCCAATCACCATGAAGTTATATGGGGGCAACAGCCCTAATAATTGCTCATGGTTTAACATCATCTATATTATTTTGTTTAGCTAACTCCAACTACGAACGCATTCACAGCCGTACTATAATCCTCGCACGAGGGTTGCAAACACTCCTACCATTAATAGCTGCGTGATGATTACTTGCCAGCTTAACCAATCTAGCCTTACCACCCACAATCAATCTTGTAGGAGAACTATTCGTAGTAATAGCCTCATTCTCATGATCCAATATCACTATTATCTTAATGGGAGTAAACATTATCATCACTGCTCTGTACTCCTTGTATATATTAATTACCACACAACGCGGTAAGTATACACATCACATTAAGAATATTAAACCATCATTTACACGGGAAAATTCCCTTATGGCCCTCCACCTCCTACCTCTCCTCCTCCTTTCACTTAACCCTAAAATTATTTTAGGGTCTATTTACTGTAAATATAGTTTAACAAAAACATTAGATTGTGAATCTAACAATAAAAGCTCAAATCTTTTTATTTACCGAAAAAGCACCACGCAAGAACTGCTAACTCATGCTCCCGTGTATAAAAGCACGGCTTTTTCAACTTTTAAAGGATAGTAGTAATCCATTGGTCTTAGGAACCAAAAAATTGGTGCAACTCCAAATAAAAGTAATTAACTTATTCACTTCTGCTATACTCGTGACACTACTTATACTCACTTTCCCAATTATAATAACCAGCACCACTATATACACCAACAAATCCTACCCCCAATACGTAAAAACTACCATCTCATACGCCTTCATAATCAGCTTAATCCCTACTATAGTATTTATCCACTTTGGACAAGACACAATAATCTCAAACTGACACTGAATTACAATCCAAACAATAAAATTGTCACTCAGCTTTAAACTCGACTACTTCTCAATAATATTTATACCAGTAGCACTGTTCGTCACATGATCAATTATAGAATTCTCTATATGATATATACACTCAGACCCCAACATCAATCGATTTTTCAAATACCTACTCCTTTTTCTCATTACTATAATAATTCTGGTCACTGCCAACAATATATTTCAACTATTTATCGGCTGGGAAGGAGTAGGGATTATATCATTCTTACTTATCGGATGATGATATGGACGAACAGACGCTAACACAGCCGCATTACAAGCCATCCTATATAATCGCATTGGAGACGTAGGGCTCATCCTAGCTATAGCCTGATTTCTAACAAACCTAAACACATGGGACCTTCAACAAATCTTCATAACCAATCACGAAAATCTAACCATCCCACTCGCAGGCTTACTACTAGCAGCCACCGGAAAATCCGCACAATTCGGCCTTCACCCATGACTACCCTCAGCCATAGAAGGCCCAACCCCTGTATCAGCCCTACTACACTCAAGCACAATAGTTGTAGCTGGGGTGTTCCTACTAATCCGATTCCATCCCCTAATGGAACACAATAAAATAATTCAAACCATTACACTATGCCTAGGAGCAATTACAACCCTATTTACAGCAATCTGTGCTCTCACACAAAATGACATCAAAAAAATCGTTGCCTTTTCCACCTCAAGCCAACTCGGACTAATAATAGTGACCATCGGAATTAACCAACCCTATCTAGCATTTCTCCACATCTGTACTCACGCATTCTTCAAAGCCATATTATTCATATGCTCTGGATCAATCATTCACAGCCTAAACGATGAACAAGACATCCGAAAAATAGGAGGATTATTTAAAGCATTACCATTCACCACCACCTCCCTAATTGTCGGAAGCCTAGCACTCACAGGTATACCTTTCTTAACAGGATTTTATTCCAAAGACCTGATCATCGAGACCGCCAACACGTCGTATACCAACGCCTGAGCCCTTCTATTAACCCTCGTTGCCACTTCCATAACAGCAGCCTACAGCACTCGAATCATATTCTTCGCACTACTAGGACAGCCCCGCTTCAACCCTATTATCACAATCAACGAGAATAATCCACTCCTAATCAACTCTATCAAACGCTTACTATTTGGGAGTATCTTTGCAGGATTCTTAATTTCCCACAACCTTACACCCACCACCACCCCACAGATAACTATGCCTCATTATCTTAAAATAATGGCTCTTGCCGTAACTATCCTAGGTTTCATCCTGGCACTAGAACTAAACCTCATAATGCAAGGCCTAAAATTCAAATATCCATCCAACCTGTTTAAATTCTCAAACATGTTAGGCTATTTCCCTACCATTATCCACCGCCTAATACCTAAAACAAACCTACTAATAAGCCAAAAGTCAGCATCAACACTGTTAGACATAATTTGACTAGAAAAAATTTTACCAAAATCCATTTCCCATTTTCAAGTAAAATCATCAATCACCATCTCAAGCCAAAAAGGCCTAATTAAACTATACTTTATATCGTTCATGTTAACTCTAGCCCTTAGCCTATTAGCACTTAATTTCCACGAGTAACCTCCATAATTACCAAGACTCCAATAAAAAGAGACCACCCTGTAACAATTACAAGTCAAGTCCCATAACTATACAGACCCGCAATTCCCATAGCCTCTTCACTGAAAAAACCTGAATCGCCTGTATCATAAATAACTCAGTCACCCGCCCCATTAAACTTCAATACAACTTCAACCTCAATATCATCACCCTTTAAAATATAACAAGCAGTCAGTAACTCAGATAATAGACCAACAATAAAAGCACCTAAAACAGCCTTATTAGAAACCCAAACCTCTGGGTATTGCTCCGTGGCTATAGCTGTAGTATACCCAAAAACAACTAATATCCCACCTAAATAAATTAAAAACACCATTAAACCCAGGAAAGACCCTCCAAAACACAATACGATCCCACAACCAATAGCCCCACTAATAATTAAAACCAGCCCACCGTAGATAGGAGAGGGTTTTGAAGAAAACCCTACAAAACTAACTACAAAAATAACGCTTAGAATGAATACAATGTATGTCATCATTATTCCTACATGGAATCTAACCATGACTAGTGACATGAAAAATCACTGTTGTATTTCAACTATAAGAACATTAATGACCAACATTCGTAAAACTCACCCACTAACCAAAATCATCAACAACTCATTTATTGACCTCCCCGCCCCATCAAACATCTCAGCATGATGAAACTTTGGCTCCCTTCTCGGAATCTGCCTAATTATTCAGATTCTTACAGGTTTATTTTTAGCCATGCACTACACATCAGATACGGCCACAGCCTTCTCATCAGTCACCCACATTTGCCGAGACGTCAATTACGGCTGAATCATCCGATATATACATGCAAATGGAGCTTCCATATTCTTCATCTGCCTGTTTCTGCACGTAGGACGAGGCTTATATTATGGATCTTATATATTCTCCGAAACATGAAACATTGGCATTATCTTATTATTCGCAGTTATAGCAACTGCATTCATAGGTTACGTTTTACCATGAGGACAAATATCATTTTGAGGTGCAACCGTAATCACCAACCTATTATCTGCTATTCCGTATATCGGAACTAGCCTTGTAGAGTGAATCTGAGGCGGGTTTTCAGTAGACAAAGCCACCCTGACACGATTCTTCGCTTTCCATTTCATCCTGCCATTCATCATCTCAGCACTAGCAGCAGTCCACCTTCTATTCCTCCACGAAACAGGATCTAACAACCCCTCAGGAATCCCATCCGACTCTGACAAAATCCCATTCCACCCTTACTATACCATCAAAGACATCCTAGGTGCCTTATTCCTTATCCTAACACTAATGCTATTAGTACTATTCTCACCCGACCTACTAGGAGACCCAGACAACTACATCCCTGCCAACCCCCTCAACACACCTCCCCACATTAAACCTGAGTGATACTTCCTATTCGCATACGCTATTTTACGATCTATCCCCAACAAATTAGGAGGTGTACTAGCCTTAGTCTTCTCCATCCTAGTACTAGCTATCATCCCCCTACTACACACCTCAAAGCAACGAAGCATAATATTCCGCCCACTTAGTCAATGCTTATTTTGACTTCTAGTAGCTGACCTCCTTACCCTAACCTGAATCGGCGGTCAACCAGTAGAGCACCCGTTTATCACTATCGGCCAACTAGCCTCAATCCTCTACTTCATAATCCTCCTAGTCCTTATGCCTATCATTAGCATTATCGAGAATAACATGTTAAAATGAAGAGTCTTTGTAGTATAACAATTACTTTGGTCTTGTAAACCAAGAATGGAGAACCACATCTCCCTAAGACTCAAGGAAGAAGCAACAGCCCCGCCATCAGCACCCAAAGCTGACATTCTAACTAAACTATTCCCTGATTCCCTCCCTATAATTTTGTATTCATATATTTAACAACATCTAATGTGCCTCCCCAGTATGTATTCTTTTTTTTCCCCCCCCATGTACTTCGTGCATTAGTGGTTTGCCCCATGCATATAAGCATGTACATATTATGGTTGATTTTACATGTATCCACCTCACCTAGATCACGAGCTTTATCACCATGCCTCGAGAAACCATCAACCCTTGCCTGAACGTGTACCTCTTCTCGCTCCGGGCCCATTAAATGTGGGGGTTACTATCGTGAAACTATACCTGGCATCTGGTTCTTACTTCAGGGCCATATCAACCCTCAACCCAATCCTACTGACCTCTCAAATAGGACATCTCGATGGACTAATGACTAATCAGCCCATGATCACACATAACTGTGATGTCATACATTTGGTATTTTTAATTTTTTGGGGGGGAGAACTTGGTATCACTCAGCTATGGCCAAGTATGGCCTCGTAGCAGTCAAATAATTTGTAGCTGGGCTTATTCTTCATCATTTATCCGCATCGCACGGCTATAAGGTGCTATTCAGTCAATGGTCACAGGACATACACACACACACACATACGTACACATACGTACACATACGTACACATACGTACACATACGTACACATACGTACACATACGTACACATACGTACACATACGTACACATACGTACACATACGTACACATACGTACACATACGTACACATACGTACACATACGTACACATACGTACACATACGTACACATACGTACACATACGTACACATACGTACACATACGTACACATACGTACACATACGTACACATACGTACACATACGCGTATACGTATCCAACAGATAGGAATTAACTTTAATCAAACCCCCCTTACCCCCCGTAACTTCAAAAGTACACAAATACTTATAATAGCTCTGCCAAACCCCGAAAACAGAACTAAGCACATGCAACATATATTGAAGTCACTTATACTGGCACCAATCAACCCATTGAGAAATTCCTATACCAAAAAGCTATCTATAGATGTATTTTACTTTCAATATTCCAATAAACTTTTAACACTTTTTCCTACCACCTCCCCT